TCTATATATCTAAATCTAACTGAGTACGTATAATAAGAATAAGTGCAAAGAATGTAGAACTAAATAAATGGACTTATTCATCTCCTACATGAGAAAGATATGTATGATAATAAACTTTATTATTTTTCTTCATTTCTTTGTCTTTTGTTCTTGTCTTCTAATTTTCTAAAAATAGATAAAGAGTTTTTTACCGATTATCGAAAGATTCGTTCGAATCCGACCCAACATGAATTTTTAGCTAAAATGGTTTTTCGGGAGATAGAGAAAGATACAAAACTCTATTATCTATATTGAAATTTCAAATTATATACCTAAGACAAGAACAAATTCGTTTTATTTTCCTAATTTCATGAAAGTAAGAACTCACTCTTGGTGATAAAGGCTTCTCGATTCGTAATCAGGAATATAAATATAGCTCAAAAAAAGAGCTATCCTCAACTTTAGTTTTGATTCTTTCTACAATTCGATCTTCTATCACCAAAGAAAAGGCCATTATTATCTTATTTACTTTGATTCCGATAAACTAACTACTTTTTGCTACAAACACAAAAAAAAATAATTGAACTTAGTACTCTACTTGATTTTGCTTGACTTTTGATTCAAAGGAAAAAAGGCGTGGAGCTTAAATAACTCACTCAGAACGCTTTTTAAAAGATTACGCGGTACAATTAGGTCGAATAAACCCTTCTGGAATAAGTATTCAGCTGCTTGTGAACCTTCGGGTACTGTTTTATTCAATGTTTGTTCAATTACTCTTTTACCTGCAAATGCAATGTAGGCATTGGGTTCGGCAATAATGATATCCCCCAACATACCAAAACTAGCTGTCACTCCACCAGTTGTCGGAGATGTAAGGATTGATACATAAAATAATTTTTTATTTAATTGATAATCATATAAAGCAGACGAGATTTTAGCCATTTGCATCAAGCTCAAACTTCCTTCCTGCATGCGCGCCCCCCCAGAAGCACACACTATAATAAGAGGTAAATTTTGATTGGCAGCGTGTTCAATCAAACGGGTGATTTTCTCTCCGACTACGGATCCCATACTACCCCCCATAAACTGAAAATCCATAACCCCAATTGCTACGGGAATGCCGTTTAGTTGGCCTATGCCTGTTTGAACAGCCTCGGTTAATCCTGTCTTTCTTTGATAAGAATCAATACGATCTTTATAAGGCTCCTCCTCCGAATGAAATTCAATGGGATCCAGAGAGACCATGTCTTCATCCATAGGATCCCAAGTACCCGGATCGATCAAAAGTTCAATTCTATCCGAACTACTCATTTTCAAATGATATCCACATTGTTCACAAATATTCATTTTTGATTTCAAAAATTTCTTATAATTTAATCCATAACAATTTTCGCATTGAACCCACAAATGCTTGTATTTTTGAGTTACCTCGAGATCATTAGAACTTTCTCTTATAGTTAAATCACTGCCCTTTGTGCGAGTTCGTCTACTGGAACCCTCGTTTTCACTACTATTTCGACTTTCACCACTACAAATGGCCCTATAAATGTAACTGTCACCGTAATTCTCACTACCACTTATAATGGAAGTATCTATACAGATTTGAGACTGAAGATAATTATCAATGCAACTATTAATGTGATTATTCCAACTATATTGAGTATCATACATGTAAGACATGTAAGAATTATAGTAGGGATCTTCGCCCCTAAATCCATTATTCAGATAACTCGAGTTTTGATAACTATAAAAAGAACTTTCTAGTTCACTCAGAAAAGAATAATCGTTGTCAATCTCAAAAATCTGATTTTCAATATCAAAATAGATGGAATAACTGTCTCCATTCCTATCACTAACTAAAAAAGTGTCATCAGAGATGAAATTCCGAATGTCTTTAACGCCGAATAAATAATCAACATTACTGCAACTATGAATGTTTTTCACTTTTAGATTTAGATCTTCGCTGGTATTTTCAATAGGACCAAGACTGCCCATTGATTTATTTAGCCCACACCTGCGTTCGAACTCCTTCTTAAACAACATCGAATTAAACCACCATCTTTCCATAGAGTTTTCTTGCCCCCTATTTGCATGAAAATACAATAGATGAATAGTCATTCGCTATAAAATTATTTATTTGAATATCTTATTTCCTATCAGACTAAGCATAGAAATCGAATCACTAGGATTATTAACTAATACGGATTGTGAGTATTGAAAAAAAGTTCTGAATCTGGGGGAACACTTCACTATATATTAATATGTTGGAACCCCCTTTAYTATTTTTATTATTCAAAATAATCGAATTTTTGATAAAGGGCGGCTTCTCCTATGTCGTGTCAAATTCGCATCGAAAAAAAGAGATTTGTCCTCTCCTATAAAGAAATAAAAAAAAAATTCGTAAAATCTCGTCTAATACTAATATCTAATCACTAACTAATCTAACAATCAAAAATCTAATAATACGTAATAAATTACGGAACAAACAAAGGGGACAATATACAGGATGGGTAGAAAGAGT